ATGTCTATTAGTATTGTTATTCTTTAGTATTCAAAGAAAACATGTTTATTTTATACTGTAAACGAATTGAAAAGCTTAAAGTGAATAAAATCAGGGTTATTGACTTCGGGTTTTCCTGTTTCCGGGGGGGTTTCAGGAGTAAAACTAGCGTTTAGGGGGGTAGGGGGGTTTTAGTAACTAGAAAAAGGTGTTAAGTTATTGCCCCGGGGGCGATGACAAGAAACTTTTCTAGAAATTTTGCTCATATATGCTCTTGAAAACAGTTATGCAATTGTAAGAGTTATATCTTTTCAACATTAAAACATTGTGCGGCGCCCAGAGGGCGAGTCCTACCTTGCAAGTTATTGGTGGCGTCCACTGTGAAATGCCAGGTGAAAAGGAAAAGAGAAAAAAGGAACCAGCCGCCCCTGTGGAGAGAACGCTCGGCATGGTGGGTAACGAGTCGTATGAGTTCCACCATTAACTTATGCAAGTGTCGATGAACGTGGGTGGAGAAATTTCTATTAATGGACCTGAAATAGGAACCAAATGCCAGGAATAGTTCACTAAGTGAAACCCCCACAATTTTTGTTCCTGACCATCAAGCATGATTCACCTTCAGGAATCAACTGATGGTCGGTTCTTACTACATTAAGGGTTGTTAGATATTATAGGATGTTGAGTGCTTGGTGTATCATTGCCGTATTCATCAATAACCTAACTCCTAGTCCTCGCTAATCCGTGAGTGCAAAGTCATTGGGTATTTGCCAGGCTAGACATATTTGAGTCTTATAAGAGCTTCTGACGACATAACAGGTTGAAGTCTAGCTTTGTCTTTATATTAATTTAAATGTCCTTGAATTCAAGATGAAATGGTTAATATAGATGTCTGGTGAAATTACATATATGCATATTAAATTTCAGAGAATAGTTTAAGGACTAGAACACCAGTTTTGGGAATTGGTAGTAGGAGTTAAACTCTCCTTTCTTTGAATTATAGCAGTAGGGAGGATTTTAACCTCCGCATTCCGGTTTACAAGACCGGTGCTCTAACACTGAGCTACTAATGCTAAGCCCATCCTAGGGCTTTGTTTTCTAATCAACCTGCTAGAGGTATAAAAAAGAGGAAAAGAGAAAAGTAAAGCAAGGATGCTACTTGTCCGATGATAATGAAAGGGTGTTCAACTGGCATTCCTCCAATTCAGGTTAAGATTAATACGTCAGCCACAAGTGTCCAGAAGAGAAATTGTGAGACAGGGCGGAATGTAAGGCTTCGTTGTTTAGAGGTGTGAAGGAATGGGACGACCATAAGGACAAGAATAGAGGATAGGAGGGCTAGGACTCCTCCAAGTTTATTAGGGATGGAGCGAAGGATAGCATAAGCGAACAGGAAATATCACTCTGGCTTAATATGGGGTGGGGTGACCAGAGGGTTGGCGGGGGTAAAGTTGTCTGGGTCTCCTAGAAGGTTAGGGGAGAAGAGGGCAAGAGAGGTTAGGGCAATAAGGAGAACTGCAAAGCCTAGGAGGTCTTTGTATGAAAAGTATGGGTGAAAAGAGATTTTGTCAGCATCGGAATTAAGGCCCAGTGGGTTATTAGATCCGGTTTCGTGTAAAAAGAGTAGATGAATTACTGTTGCTGCCAAAATTACAAACGGGAACAAGAAGTGGAAGGCGAAGAATCGAGTAAGAGTGGCGTTATCAACTGAGAAGCCGCCTCAAATTCACTGGACTAGGGTGTTCCCGACGTAAGGGACGGCTGAAAGTAGGTTAGTAATAACTGTTGCACCTCAGAAGGATATTTGACCTCAGGGAAGGACGTAACCTACAAAGGCAGTCATTATTACAAGGAGAAGAAGGACTACTCCTACGTTTCATGTCTCTTTGTAAAGGTATGATCCGTAATAGAGTCCTCGTCCAATATGAAGGTAAATACAGATGAAAAAGAAGGATGCTCCGTTGGCGTGCAGGTTTCGGATTAGTCAGCCAAAATTTACATCTCGGCAAATATGGGTTACGGAGGAGAAGGCTGTGGCAATGTCTGAGGTGTAGTGTATGGCTAGAAATAGTCCGGTGAGAATTTGGGAAATTAAACAAAGTCCTAGAAGGGAACCAAAGTTTCATCAGACTGAGATATTTGAGGGGGCGGGGAGGTCAACTAGTGCGTCGTTAGCGATTTTTAGGAGGGGGTGGGTCTTTCGAAGGCTTGCCATTAAGGGTTCTTGTAGTTGAATACAACGGTGGTTTTTCAAGCCATTAGTCCTGGTTAAAATCCTGGCAGGAATTATGACTTATCTTATGTTTTTATTTTTGTTTGGTCTAGTGTTAGGCCTGGTAGGGGTAGCTTCAAATCCTTCCCCATATTTTGCAGCTTTAGGGCTGGTGGCGGCGGCTGGGATGGGTTGTGGGGTGCTTGTCGGACATGGGGGTCCTTTCTTATCCCTTGTGTTGTTTTTAATTTATCTAGGGGGGATGCTAGTTGTGTTTGCGTACTCAGCAGCTTTAGCTGCTGAGCCATATCCAGAGGGTTGAGTGAGTCGGTCTGTTGGGGTTTATATTTTGGTGTATCTAGGAGGGGTAGTTTTGGTTTCTGGGTTGTTTTGAGCGGGGTGGTACGAATCTTCTTGGGTTCCGGTAGACGAGGCTGGGTTGTTCACTGTTTTGCGTGGGGATACAGGGGGTGTTGCTTTATTGTACTCTTGAGGTGGCGGGCTGTTAATAGCTAGCGCCTGAGTTTTACTTCTTGCCTTGTTCGTAGTCTTAGAGTTAACACGCGGGTTAAGTCGTGGGGCTCTTCGTGCAGTTTAACAGATAGCAATTAGTGTTGTTAGGGTAAGTGTTAGGAGGAAGAAGGCCAGATAAATTTTAATCAGCCCTCGTTGGGTGTTGCTCGTTGTTGTAGCAAGAGGGATGTTAGTAGAAGAGATAGCTTTAGGGCCAACTTTTTCTAGTCATGTTTGGTCGACTATTTGGGAGGCAATAGATTGGCCTAGCGATAGGCTAAATTTAGGGACTGAACGGTGAATAACTGAAGGGAAGAATCCTAGCATGTTTGAGAAGTGGTGAAGGGTGGGAGAGGGTGTGGTTTTAAATTGCTTGGTTGTTAGGGAAGCTAGTTCTAGGGCTGTAAGGAAGCCGATAATGGTTACGGCTAGGGCTGCTAGTTTCAGGGGGGGTGCTATTGTTATAATAGGGGTTTTTAAGGGGGTCATGCTAGATGTAATAAGGAGGCCTGCAACAATGCTTCCTCAGGCTAGGCGTTTAATAGGGTTAATTACTGCAGGGTTGTTTTCGTTAATAGGAGAGAGCGAATTAAATCGCGGGAAGCCTATGGATACAAAGTACACTACTCGGAGGCTGTAAACAGCGGTAAATGAGGTGGCAAGGAGTGTTAAGGTGAGGGCTCAGGCGTTTAGGTGGGATGTGTTTAGTGCTTCAATAATAGCGTCTTTAGAGAAGAAGCCGGCTAGGAAAGGAAAGCCCGTGAGGGCTAGGCTTCCAATAGTAAGGCAGGAGGACGTAAGAGGGGTAAGGTTATGCATGGCTCCTATTTTGCGGATGTCTTGTTCGTCGTTGAGGCTGTGGATGACAGAGCCGGAGCAAAGGAATAGCATGGCTTTAAAGAAGGCATGGGTGCAGATGTGAAGGAAGGCTAGTTGGGGTTGGTTAAGGCCAATTGTGACTATTATTAGGCCTAGCTGACTTGATGTTGAGAATGCTACAATTTTTTTGATGTCGTTTTGGGTAAGTGCGCATGTAGCTGTAAAGAAGGTGGTAAGTGCCCCAAGGCAGAGGCAGGTTGTTAGGGCTACTTGGTTATTTTCTAGAAGGGGGCTAATTCGGATTAGAAGAAAGATGCCGGCTACAACTATAGTGCTGGAGTGTAGTAGGGCAGAGACCGGTGTAGGGCCTTCTATTGCTGAAGGGAGCCAAGGGTGGAGGCCAAATTGGGCAGATTTTCCGGTGGCAGCAATAATAAAACCAATGAGGGGGAGGGTAAGGTCTAAGTCTTTAGTGGTAGTAAAGATTTGTTGTAATTCCCAGGAGTTTGTGTTTATGGCGAGTCATGCTATGGCGAGGATTAGTCCAATGTCGCCAAGTCGATTATAAAGGACTGCTTGGAGGGCGGCGGTGTTTGCATCAGCGCGCCCATGTCATCAGCCAATAAGCAGGAATGATATAATTCCGACTCCTTCCCAGCCAATGAACAGTTGAAACAGGTTGTTTGCTGTGACCAGAATAATTATAGCGATTAAAAAAATAAGTAGGTATTTAAAGAAGCGGTTTATGTTTGGATCGGCATGTATATATCAGGATGCAAATTCTAAAATGGACCATGTTACGTAGAGGGCGATCGGGCAGAAGATAATTGAGTAGTGGTCAAATTTAAGACTAATATTAATGTCAAATGTAAGGATACTTATTCACTTTAGATTAGAGATGATTATTTCTGTCCCTTCACTCAGGAATACGAAAAGAGGGAGGAGGCTAACGAAAAAAGCCAGTTTGACTGCAGTTTTGGCTTGTAGTAGGGCCCAATTGGCGGGGCGGGGGGTTGGGAGCAGGGTTGTCAAGACTGGCGTGATTAAAAGGAAAAAGATGAGGACCAAGCTTGATGCTATCACTAGTGTGGGTGTGTGCATAGCTACTACTTGGATTTGCACCAAGAGTTTCTGGTTCCTAAGACCAGCGGATGAACTGTTATCCTTTAGGAGCGGTTCGAGTGAGCCCTGGAGTTCAACCAGGGAGGCGAAGATTAGCAGTCTTTGCTGCGAGCAGGCCTCTCTCGGTGGATAAAGAGGTTTTAACTCTTGTTCTCAGAATCACAATCTAATGTTTTTATTAAACTATATCTACACGTGAGCCACCCTCAGATGAGTTCTGGTTTAAAAACAAGAAGGGTAAGAGGGGCTAGGTGGAGAACAATTAGAAGATGTTCTCGGGAGTGGGATGGGTCGAGTGCAATGATGTGTGTGGGAATGGGTCCTCGTTGGGTCATTAAAAACATATAGAGGGAATAGCCGGCAGTAATGAGGGCTCCTGCTCCTGTTAGGAGAAGTGACCACGGAGATCAGCCAAATAGGGAGACAATTACTAGTAGTTCCCCTATCAGGTTTGGCAGAGGAGGGAGGGCTAGGTTAGCTAGGCTAGCAATAAATCATCAGGTAGTCGCAAGTGGGAGTGCTATTTGCAGGCCACGGGCTAATACTATAGTACGGCTGTGTGTGCGTTCGTAGTTTGTGTTAGCTAAGCAGAAAAGTGCGGAGGACGTAAGGCCGTGGGAGATTATAAGGATGATTGCGCCAGTGAGTCCTCAAGAGGTCTGGATAAGAATTCCACCTGCAACTAAGCCTATATGACTTACTGAGGAGTATGCAATAAGTGACTTAAGGTCTGTTTGTCGTAAGCAAATTGAGCCGGTTATTACTATTCCTCAAAGCGCGAGGATAATGAATGGGTAGCTTATCTCCTTGACTAGTGCTTCCAAGGAAGTAATGATTCGGATTATACCATAGCCGCCTAGCTTTAGAAGTACTGCGGCGAGGACCATCGAACCAGCAATTGGTGCTTCTACATGGGCTTTGGGAAGCCAGAGATGTAGTCCGTAGAGGGGCAGTTTAACTAGGAATGCTAGTATACAGGCTGCTCATCATATTTTATTTCCTGTAAGCGAAGGGGGGAGGGTGAAGGTGTGGTAAAGGACGAAAAAGGATAATGATCCTGAAAACTTATAGATATAAAGAAGGGCGACGAGAAGGGGGAGTGAACCGGCCAAAGTATAAAATAGGAAGTAGACCCCAGCGGTTAGTCGCTGTTCTTGACTGCCTCATCGAGTAATAATAATTAGGGTGGGAATCAGTGTGGCCTCAAATATGACATAAAATATAATTATTTCTGTAGCTCCGAAGGCCATAATCAGAAAGATTTGCAAAGATGTCAGGAGCGTAATATAAACTCGCTGTCGGGAGGGAGGCTCTTCCTTCATGCGGCTTTGGCTTGCGAGGATTATGAGGGGTGTAAGCCAGCAGGAGAGGATAAGAAGAGGGGTGGACACTGGGTCTGTCGCTATTTGGGCACTGAGTGAGGCTCAGCCTGCTTCTGTAAAAAGATTAAATCAATAAAGGCTCCCCATCGAAACAGCCAGGCTAAATAATAGTGCAGTGGGTCAAAGTCATTTTGCTGGTAAAATTCAAGTTAGCGGTACTAACACAAAGGAAGGGAAAAGGATTTTTAGCATTGCAGAAGGTTTAGATTCTGCAAGCGGTCGGACCCATGGGTGCGGGCTGTAGCAACTAGCAGAGCGAGGCCTGCACTTGCTTCACAGGCAGAGAATGCTAGAAGTAATATGGGAGAGGCAGAAAAGTTAGTGGAGTCTAGTTGAAGCGACCATAAAGAGAGTGCAACAAATAGGGAGAGTATTATACCCTCCAAACAGAGAAGGGCGGAAAGGAGGTGAGTTCGGTGGAATGCGAGACCCAGAAGTCCCAGAAGGAAGGCGGATGTAAAGGTAAAGTGGACAGGGGTCATTGAGCTATTATGGAATCTAACCACAAGTTTTTGAGCCGAAATCAAATGTTTTGTTTAAACTAAAAGCTTATTCGGCTCATTCAAGACCGCCTTGAATTCATTCGTAAATGAGCCCTAGGGTAAGGAGGCCAAGAATGGCGGTTGCTCATGAGAATGTAATGAGTGGGGAGGAGAGTTGGTCGCCTCAGGGAAGTGGCAGAAGGAGAGCAATTTCAAGGTCAAAGAGGAGGAAAAGGATAGCGATGAGGAAGAATCGGAGCGAGAAAGGAAGTCGGGCTGACCCAAGGGGGTCAAATCCGCATTCGTATGGGGAGAGTTTTTCTTGGTCCGGATTTATGCTTGGAAGTCAAAATGAGACAATTGCAAGGATGCAGGCGAGTAGAGAGGTAATGGTAAGTACTGTAAAAATAAGGCTCATTATCTTTCCTTGGATTTTAACCAAGACTTAGTGATTGGAAGTCACCTATACTAACTTTAATATTAGAAAGACGGGGGTTTTCTGTCATAAGTAAGCGTAAAAAGGCAGACACAATAGCCCCTAGTTAGATAAACTTTTAATATCTAATTAGGGGCTATTGTGTTCTGCATACGGGGTTAATTAGTAGCAGGGGTTGTGTGATTCTTACGCTCAGTTAGTTATGAGCCTCATCAGTAAATGGAAATGTATAAAAATAATCAAACGACGTCTACAAAATGTCAGTATCAGGCAGCTGCTTCGAATCCAAAGTGGTGCTGTGATGTGAAGTGGAAGTGGATTTGGCGAAGTAGGCATACTGCTAAGAATGTAGACCCAATAATGACGTGGAGGCCATGGAAGCCTGTGGCTACAAAGAAGGTGGAGCCATAAACTCCGTCTGCAATTGTAAAGGGGGCTTCGTAGTATTCTATGCCTTGGAGAAAGGTGAAGTAGAAGCCTAGCAGAATGGTTAAAGTGAGGGATTGAATTGCTTGTTTTCGTTTACCTTCCATGATGCTGTGGTGGGCTCACGTGACTGTTACACCTGAGGCGAGGAGGACAGCTGTGTTTAGTAAGGGTACTTCGAATGGGTCAAGGGTAGTAATGCCTGTAGGGGGTCAGCATCCTCCTAGTTCGGGAGTTGGGGCAAGACTAGCGTGGTAGAAGGCCCAGAAGAAGCCTAGGAAGAAAAAGACTTCTGAGGTAATAAATAAGATTATTCCGTAGCGGAGGCCTTTTTGAACAGGCGGGGTGTGGTGACCTTGGAAAGTGCCTTCTCGGACGATATCGCGTCATCATTGATACATAGTTAGAAGTAGAAGAACTGTTCCTAATGATATAAGTGTTGTGGTGTGGAAATGAAATCAGATTGCGAGGCCGGAGGTTATTAGGAGGGCAGCTACTGCTCCTGTAAGAGGTCAAGGACTAGGGTCAACCATGTGGTAGGCGTGTGCTTGGTGGGACATTAAACGTTTTCTTGAAGGTACAGGCTTAATAAAAGGACAAAGACGTAAGCCTGGATTATTGCGACTGCCACTTCTAGAAGAGTGAGAAGGAACAGAAGGGCTGCTGTGAGGATCGCTACTGTTGGTATAAGAGGAAGTAGAACAAAGGCTGCTGTTGCAATTAGTTGAATTAACAGGTGCCCAGCGGTTAGGTTAGCTGTTAGCCGTACTCCAAGAGCGAGTGGGCGAATGAATAGGCTAATTGTTTCGATGATAATAAGGATAGGAATGAGAGGGGTAGGGGTTCCTTCAGGAAGTAGATGGCCTGTTGCTACGTTTGGTTGGTTTCGTAGTCCAATAATAACGGTTGCTAGTCATAGTGGGACTGCTAGTCCTATGTTAAGTGATAGTTGAGTGGTAGGGGTGAAAGTATAGGGTAAGAGGCCTAGCATATTAATGGAGATAAGAAATACCATTAAGGATGCGAATAGAGCGGCTCATTTGTGTCCTCCTTGATTTAGGGGTAGAAGAAGCTGATAAACAAAACGGTTAATAAATCATCCTTGAAGCGTCAGGGTTCGGTTGTTAAGCCATCGAGGGGAGGCGTTTGGAAAGAGGGTTCATGGGAGGCTAAGTGCAATAGCGATTAAGGGGATACCTAGGTATGAGGGGCTTATAAATTGGTCGAAGAAGTTTAATGCCATGGTCAATTTCAGGGGTGGTTTTTAAAGGTTTCTGAACGTTTTGGGGCAGGGTCGTTTGGGAATACGTGGCTTAAGATTTTTGGGGGAAGAATAGTTAGGAAAACTAATCAGGAAAAGACGAAAATAGCTAATCAGGGGGCTGGGTTAAGTTGAGGCATATTTATTCATCGCTAAGGGTGGTCGGAGGGCACCAGTTTTTAGCTTAAAAGGCTAACGCTGTATCCTATTCAGCTTCTTAACGAGGCGTCTTGAAGGACTAAAGACGACCAGTTTTCAAAATACTCCAGTGGAACTGCTTCTACCACAATAGGTATAAAACTGTGATTTGCGCCGCAGATTTCTGAGCATTGGCCATAAAAAACCCCTGGTCGGGATGCGATAAAGGCTGTCTGATTTAAGCGTCCGGGGACTGCGTCCATTTTTACGCCTAGGGCGGGGACTGCTCATGAGTGTAGGACATCTTCGGCTGATACTAGAACACGAACAGGGGATTCTGCTGGTACTACCATGCGGTGGTCGGCCTCTAGGAGGCGGAATTGTCCAGGGGTTAAGTCTTGGGTGGGGATTATGTATGAATCGAAGCCTAGCTCGTCATAATCTGTATATTCATAGCTTCAGTATCATTGGTGACCTATGGCTTTAATTGTTAAGTGAGGGTCGTTGATCTCGTCCATAAGATAAAGAATTCGGAGGGAAGGGAGGGCAATAAGAATGAGAATAACAGCAGGAAGAATGGTCCAAATAATTTCGATTTCTTGGGAATCTAGAATATATTTATTAGTCAGATTAGTTGAAACCATGGCAATAATAATGTAAAGGACAAGTGTGCTAATTAAAAACACAATTATTAGTGCGTGGTCATGGAAATGAAGGAGTTCTTCTATAACAGGGGAAGCTGCGTCTTGGAAGCCTAGTTGTGAGGGGTGTGCCATTAGTTAACAAAGTACACGGGATTTAAACCCGTAATTCGACCTTGACAAGGTTGTGTTATAATCGGTTTTACTAGTACTTTAAGAAAGTGACAGAGCGGTTATGTGATTAGCTTGAAACTAATTTACGGGGGTTCGACTCCTCCCTTTCTCGTTAGTTTGATTGTACCTGGACGAAGGCGGGTTCTTCGAACGTATGGTAAGGTGGTGGGCAGCCGTGTAGTCATTCTACATTAGTTATAGTTAGTTCTACTGTAAGGACTTCACGTTTGGCGCTAAATGCTTCTCAAATAATAAATAGGAATATCACTACTGCTATTAAGGAAATAAGGGATCCAATAGATGAAACTGAGTTTCATAAGGTGTAGGCATCTGGGTAGTCTGAGTACCGTCGAGGCATACCAGCTAATCCCAGGAAGTGTTGGGGGAAGAAGGTTAGGTTAACTCCTACAAACATAACCCCAAAGTGGATTTTTGTTCAAGTGCTGTGAAGAGTGTAGCCTGAGAATAAGGGGAATCAGTGAACGAATGCTGCAACGATAGCGAAAACAGCTCCTATTGAAAGGACGTAGTGGAAGTGGGCTACTACGTAGTATGTATCGTGCAGAACAATGTCTAAGGAGGAATTTGCTAGGACGATGCCTGTTAATCCACCTACTGTAAAAAGGAAAATGAAGCCAAGGGCTCATAGAAGAGGAGTTTCTCATTTGATTACTCCTCCATGAAGTGTGGCAAGTCAACTAAATACTTTTACCCCTGTCGGGATTGCGATAATTATTGTAGCTGAAGTGAAGTAGGCCCGGGTGTCTACGTCCATGCCAACTGTAAACATGTGGTGAGCTCACACGATAAAGCCTAGTAGGCCAATGGCCATCATAGCTCAGACTATCCCTATATACCCGAAAGGTTCTTTTTTTCCGGAATAGTAGGCTACAATGTGCGAGATTATTCCAAATCCTGGAAGAATAAGAATGTAGACTTCAGGGTGCCCGAAGAATCAAAATAGGTGTTGGTAAAGAATGGGATCTCCCCCACCTGCAGGGTCGAAGAAGGTGGTGTTTAGGTTTCGGTCTGTTAAGAGCATTGTAATCCCGGCAGCAAGAACAGGGAGGGAGAGGAGAAGAAGAACAGCAGTAATTAATACTGCTCATACGAACAGAGGGGTCTGGTATTGGGAAATAGCAGGAGGTTTTATATTAATAATAGTTGTAATAAAGTTAATAGCCCCTAAAATAGAGGAGATACCTGCTAAATGTAGCGAGAAGATGGTAAGATCAACTGATGCACCTGCATGGGCTAGATTGCCCGCTAGAGGTGGGTAAACTGTCCATCCGGTTCCTGCCCCGGCTTCAATGCCAGAAGATGCAAGGAGAAGAAGGAAGGAAGGGGGGAGAAGCCAGAAGCTTATGTTATTTATTCGGGGGAAGGCCATGTCCGGGGCTCCAATTATTAAAGGAATTAGTCAGTTCCCGAAGCCTCCAATTATAATTGGCATAACTATGAAGAAAATTATAACAAATGCGTGCGCAGTAACGATAACATTGTAAATCTGGTCGTCCCCGAGAAGGGCACCTGGTTGGCTTAGCTCCGCCCGAATAAGAAGGCTAAGAGCCGTGCCGACTATACCAGCTCAGGCACCAAATACTAGGTAAAGGGTACCGATGTCTTTGTGATTAGTAGAAAAAAATCAACGTGTGATTGCCACAGGTAAGATGGCTGAGTGTTCAAGCGGTGGGTTGTAGCCCCATGCACAGAGGTTTAAGTCCTCTTCTTATCAAGCCTCGTGGTGAAATTCATATTAGATTGCAAATCTTAAGGAGCAGGTTAGTCGCCTGCCGGGGCTTTCCCCGCCTCTTGTTTTGAGAAGGCGGGGAAAGGTAGATGAATGCTCGCTGGCTTGAGCGCTTAGCTGTTAACTAAGAATTTGTAGGATCGAGGCCTTCTCATCTAGTAAGGCTTTAGCTTAATTAAAGTATCTGTTTTGCATGCAGAAGATGTGGGGTAGTGTCCCGCATGCCTTATCAGGGACTAGGGGGTTTTCACCCCTGCTGGGGGCTTTGAAGGCTCCAGGTCTGGTTTAACCTAAGTCCCTTAGCGAGTGAGCAGAGCAAGCACAGCTGGGGTTAAGGGGAGGAGAAGAATAGTAATTATTGTTGTGGTAGAGAGGGTATATGTATTCTGAGAGGTGGGGTAACGTCAGGGGGTGGTGGCTAGCAGGTTATTTGGAGGAAGCGTTAGAGTCATGGCATACGAGAGGCGAAGGTAAAAATATAGGCTGAGGAGTGCTGATAGTGCTGCTAGGGTGGCAATGGGGACTAGGGTCTGGTTGGCTAGTTCCTGAAGGATAAGTCATTTGGGTATAAACCCTGTCAAAGGAGGAAGGCCTCCAAGTGAAAGTAAGATAAGGGGGATAAGGGCTGTGAGGGCGGGGGCTTTAACTCAGGAGGTGGCGAGGCCGTTAATGTTGGTAACTTTGTTGTATTTAAATACAAGGAAGGCGGCGGTGGTTATGAAAATATAGATCAGCAAGGTGAGTAGGGTTAGGGAAGCAGAAAACCGTAGAACTAGAATTATCCAGCCTAGATGAGCAATTGAGGAGTAGGCAAGGATCTTTCGGAGCTGGGTTTGGTTTAGGCCTCCTCATCCTCCGACCAATGTAGAGGTAACACCGATAAAGATAAGGATGTTTGAGTCTAGTGGTTGAATTTGAAGTATAAGGGCGAAGGGGGCTAGTTTTTGTCAAGTTGAGAGGATTAGGCCTGTCAGTAGGTCAAGACCTTGGAGAACTTCTGGGAGTCATGAGTGTATGGGGGCGAGGCCCAGTTTAAATGCGAGGGCAAGTGTAACCATAGTGGTAGGGAAAGGGTGGTTTATTTGTAGAATCTCTCATTGTCCCGTAAGTCATGCATTTGATAGGCTGGCAAATAATAGTATGGCGGCTGCAGTGGCTTGTGCTAGAAAGTATTTAGTGGTGGCTTCAACTGCTCGTGGGTGGTGGGGTTTAATTATTAAGGGGACGATGGCAAGAGTATTTATTTCGAGCCCCATCCAGGCTAAAAATCAATGTGAGCTTGCGAACGTGATGGAAGTTCCAAGCCCTAGACCGAACAATAGAATCGCTAAAATGTAAGGATTCATTAGTAAAGGAAGGATTCTAACCAACATGTTTGGGGCATGGGCCCAAAAGCTTAATTTAGCTGACTTTACTAGAAAGTGGTGTAGTGGAAGCACTAAGAGTTTTGATCTCTTAAGGTAGGGTTCGAGCCCCTTCTTTCTAAGGAGCTGGGGGGACTTTAACCCTCATAATTCACTCTATCAAAGTGGCCCTTTGTTTCAGGCACAGCTCCAGTCTTAAAGTTGTGGGGGTAGGCCTGCAAATGTAATGGGAAGTGAAAGGTGTCAAATAATAAGGGCAAGGGTGAGGGGGAGGAAGTTTTTTCAGATAAGGTGCATGAGTTGGTCGTAGCGGAAGCGGGGGTAGGAAGCTCGTACCCACAGGAATACAATAGAAAGGAGGGCTGCTTTTGTTATTAAGTTGATGGCGGTGAATTCGGGGGCGGTGGGAATATGGGAGGCTCCTAAGAATAGGGTGGCTGAGAGTGTGTTCATAAGAAGAATGTTAGCGTATTCAGCTAGAAAAAACAGGGCAAATGGGCCCCCTGCGTATTCTACGTTAAAGCCGGAGACCAGTTCTGATTCGCCTTCTGTGAGGTCAAAAGGGGCTCGATTAGTTTCGGCTAGTGTTGAGATATATCATATTGCAGCTAGGGGTCAGGCAGGTAGAATTAGTCAGATACTTTCTTGAACTGTGTTGAAGGTCTGCAGGGTAAAACCTCCTGCAACGATAATAATATTGAGAAGAATGAGTCCAAGGCTGACTTCGTATGAAATAGTTTGGGCCACGGCCCGGAGGGCCCCAATGAGGGCATATTTTGAGTTGGATGCTCATCCTGAGCCCAAAATTGAATAAACTGTGAGGCTAGAAATGGCAAGGATAAATAGAATACCTAGGTTGAGATCGGCGACCGGGTAAGGTATTGGGATTGGGGCTCACAGAGCAAGTGCGAGGGTAAGTGCTAGGATAGGGGCTAGAAGAAATAGAATAGGGGAGGAGGTCGAAGGACGAATTGGTTCTTTAATAAAAAGCTTTACACCATCGGCAATGGGTTGAAGGAGCCCATAGGGCCCAACAATGTTAGGGCCTTTTCGGAGTTGTATATAACCTAGGACTTTTCGTTCAATTAGGGTAAGGAAGGCAACTGCTAGGAGAACGGGGACAATGAAGGCTAAGGGGTTAATGATATGTGTAATGAGGGCTGTCATTGCAGTTAAGGAGAGGACTTGAACCTCTGTGAAAAGGGCTTAGGTCTTTTGCATTAGCCGGGCTCTGCCACCTTAACTTGCTGTTCTCTAAAGCAAAGGGTTTATGCCTTTTTGCCTATTTTAGTTGATTTCATTAGGTGGCGGAGAGGCGTATCTGGGGCATGGGCCTCTTCTTTCCGATCCTTTCGTACTAGGAAAGATCATGTTATAGATAGAAACTGACCTGGATTACTCCGGTCTGAACTCAGATCACGTAGGACTTTAATCGTTGAACAAACGAACCCTTAATAGCGGCTGCACCATTAGGATGTCCTGATCCAACATCGAGGTCGTAAACCCTCTTGTCGATATGGGCTCTGAAAGAGGATTGCGCTGTTATCCCTAGGGTAACTCGGTCCGTTGATCGGCTGAAGCCGGATCTGATTGGTCAGAATTTCTGTTAAATTAGAGCGGTAGCTCTTATTTCAAGGAGGGTGTCCCATTCCACATGGGGGTTTTTTGTTTCCCCGCGGTCGCCCCAACCAAAGACATTAGGGCAGTCGACTATTTGGTTTAAAATCCTTGTCTGGGGTTAGTGAAATGGCCTGCGTTAGTGTCTGAAGCTCCATAGGGTCTTCTCGTCTTATATAATTATCCCCGCTTCTGCACGGGGAGATCAATTTCATTGACTAGAAAAAGGAGACAGTTAAGCCCTCGTTATGCCATTCATACAGGTCTCCATTTAAAAGACAAGTGATTGCGCTACCTTTGCACGGTCAGAGTACCGCGGCCGTTAAACGTTTAGTCACTGGGCAGGCGGGACCTCTTATTCTTTGTTTTTGCAAGAGGCGATGTTTTTGGTAAACAGGCGAGGCCAATGTGTGTTTGCCGAGTTCCTTCTTTTTCTTTTAGTCTTTCCTTAAGGGCACTCCAGTGTAGGTTTAACGCTTAAGCTTGATTGTTTTTCTGGTTGTTTATTTGTTTAATTCAGGGCCCTCTTTGTTTGGGGGCGTTAAGTTTCGGTGGAATGTCCGTTCCGATATACAGGGGTGCAAGGAGAGAAACGGGGTTCTCTTATTACTCATGTTAGCATGGTCGCCTCCATGTTTGCATGGAGCGGCCCGGTAGTTTAAGGGGGCTAAGATTATGTTGTCAGAATAAGGGGTTAGTAGGGGTTATTTGAGCTTTAACGCTTTCTTTTGGTGATGGCTGCTTTCAGGCCCACAAAAATGTATGACCTTAGGTGAAAATGTGATCTTTTCCCTGCTATTAAGGTTGTGTCCTATATCAAATGAGCTGTACCTCTTTTGATTAACTCTCTCGGTTTCTTTCTGTCGGGTGAAGTGGACGTAAGCGATTAAAGAAGCCGGGAGGCTGAACTCCTATCCATTTTTCGGGCAACCAGCTATAACTAGGTTCGATAGGTCTGTCACCTCTACTCAAAGCTCTTCCCACTCTTTTGCCACAGAGACGGGTGTGCCCTATATAAAAGGCTGTCTTGGAGTAGCTCACTTAGTTTCGGGGGGTCAAACTAAAGTTCTCTTTGCTTGGAGTTTCTAGCTAAGTCATGATGCAAAAGGTACGAGGGATAGTCTCTGCTTTTTTTAGCGTTACTGGTTTTTTTCACTTCTCTTTCAGCGTTCCCTTGCGGTACTTTCTCTATTGCGCCACGGCTCTTTTTCTTTCGCCAATACTGGAGGGGAAAAATGGTTTGTTTATAGTTAGGGTTAGTGTGTTAAGGTTTATTAAAATTTGTTTTTTGTTCTGTTTAGATTTGGGCTAGCTGTTAGGCAGATCAGGGCGACCCGGTTTGCACGGGTGACTCCTCGGTGTAAAAGAGGCGCTTTACTGTGCTAAGCTAAACCCTGATTTTATAATTAACATTAAAAGACAGGTTGGAACATCAGAATTTTCAGGGCGACCCGGTTTGCACGGGTGACTCCTCGGTGTAAAAGAGGCGCTTTACTGTGCTAAGCTAAACCCTGATTTTATAATTAACATTAAAAGACAGGTTGGAACATCAGAATTTTCAGGGCGACCCGGTTTGCACGGGTGACTCCTCGGTGTAAAAGAGGCGCTTTACTGTGCTAAGCTAAACCCTGATTTTATAATTAACATTAAAAGACAGGTTGGAACATCAGAATTTTCAGGGCGACCCGGTTTGCACGGGTGACTCCTCGGTGTAAAAGAGGCGCTTTACTGTGCTTAAGCCCTGGTTGTCCAAGTACACCTTCCGGTACACTTACCATGTTACGACTTGCCTCCCCTTATGCAGGGGCTGGTATTAATTATGGATCTTAATTATAGCTTGGGGAGAGTGACGGGCGGTGTGTACACGCTTTAGGGCCAAGTTCAGCAGAACACTCTATTTTCTGCTTACTACTAAATCCACCTTCGGATAGGCGTTTCAGACTATCGTTCGTATTCCCTATGTCAGGGAATGTAGCCCATTTCTTATCCGCTCCATAAGCTACATCTCGACCTGACGTTGGGGGTGGGGTTCCACCGGTTGTACTTACTTATTATCCTTCACAGGGTAAGCTGGCGACGGAGATATATAGGCGGGGTACGAGCAAGGAGGGGTGAGGTTTAACGGGGATTATCGGTTCTAGAACAGGCTCCTCTAGGGGGGTTTAAAGCACTGCCAAGTCCTTTGGGTTTGAAGCTGACGCTCGTAGTACCCTGGCGGATAGTAGGTGTAATAAACTATCAGTGTTTAGGGTTAGGCATAGTGGGGTATCTAATCCCAGTTTGTATCATAACTTTCGTGGGTTCAGGATGGGGGGAGGGGTAAAGCTACTTTCGTAATTGGTCTTCTTTAACCCCGATTGCGTATGACAGCAGGAGGGGTGTTCGGCTTTATTTTAACCTGGGTTTCTTAACCACCCTTTACGCCGTGTACTATCAACTTGGGCCAAATCCCGTATAACCGCGGTGGCTGGCACGAGTTTTAACCGGCCCTGGTTTTCCATTAACTAAGTCAAGCTTTCACTTATGGCTTAATGTTTATCACTGCTGAGTTCCCTTGGGGGTGTGGCTAAGCAAGGTGTCTTGGGCTGAGGGGAAGGGTGTGCCTGATACCGGCTCCTTGTTCCCGAAAGGGGAACTGGGGGGCATTCTCACGGGAGTGCGGATACTTGCATGTGTAAATTTAGGAAAAGTTGAGGGTAAGGCCAGGACCAAACCTTTGTGCTTACGGAGCTTTTTAGGACCCATCTTAACATCTTCAGTGTCATGCTTTAAATAAGCTACGCTAGC